CTCAGTATAGAGGATGATACCAAAGATCTATATTTGTTTATAAATTCTCCTGGCGGATGGGTAATACCCGGAGTAGCTATTTATGATACTATGCAATTTGTGCGACCAGATATACAGACAATATGCATGGGATTAGCCGCTTCAATGGGATCTTTTATTCTGGTCGGAGGAGAAATTACCAAACGTCTAGCATTCCCTCACGCTTGGCGCCAATGAGTTTTTTATTTGATTTGAGAGAAAAAAGAAGACTATGCCTTCGCGCTATATGAAATATGAATATTAAGTAATAATAGCATGGCACTTCGAATTCGATATGATAAATTTTTTTAACCCTTAAATTATGTATCGAAAGAGTAGTATGAGATAAAAGGTATTTCCGATTTTATCTAATCTATCGGGAGGCCTGTTTCAGCGTCACAAACTTTTTTGTTTTCACGCCGGGAGGCTCTTAACAATATTTAGGTTATGAAAGAATATGAAAATAAAAAAAATCTTGTTTTTTTATTTGAAAAAAAAAAAAGAAACTTTGGGATTGCTAAATAACAGACGAAATAAATATATAAAGCAACGGAGCCATCATAGTATTTTTGAACTACTCCAAAAACAAAAAGAAGGGTGGTTATTGGATCATTTACTAACCCGAGTCTGATAGACCCTATATTTAATTTATTTGATATTTAAGTAAGGTAAAAACGAATTCCATTATAGAGCCGTATGCAATGCGTAAAAGATGCCTGTACGGTTGTTCAATTATATATTTTATTATTCCACCTTATCATCATGCGAGATAGAATAAACATTTATTATGTTATATCAATTTATTATGTTATATCATCAGGGTAATGATCCATCAACCTGCTAGTTCTTTTTATGAGGCACAGACGGGAGAATTTATCTTGGAAGCGGAAGAACTTTTGAAGCTGCGCGAAACCGTCACAAGGGTTTATGTACAAAGGACAGGCAAACCCTTATGGGTTGTATCCGAAGATATGGAAAGAGATGTTTTTATGTCAGCAACAGAAGCCCAAGCTCATGGAATTGTTGATCTTGTAGCGACTGAATAAAAAAGAAAAAATAACAAAAATTTCAGACGAATTGGTGATTTGAGATTTTATCTTCTTACCGGATTTAATATTCTATTCATTAATCTATTAATATAGAAATAAAATAATTCATAATCATCCGGTTAAGATCGATCTAAACCAGCCCATTATGTATATGATTCAATATGCCAACTATTAAACAACTTATTAGAAACACAAGACAGCCAATCAGAAATGTCACGAAATCCCCCGCTCTTGGGGGATGTCCTCAGCGACGAGGAACATGTACTAGGGTGTATGTGCGACTCGTTCAGATCATGGGCTAGGACAAAAGAAAGAAAACAATTGATCCAGTATCAACGATCAGTACCAGTGAATAGACTAGAATGGAAGAACTCCATTCAATATCTAAAAATAAAAAAGATCTATCCTTCTATTGTGGTATCAAATGTATGGTTTCCGTTGGTGCAAATCCAATCAACTCCGTTTTAAATTTAAGATGAGAAAGAATTCTCCATTGATAGCAAATGATATCCATTAAGCAGGGGAAATACTATTTTAAAAAGCAGAAAAATTATGCCTTACTCTTGCAAGAACGGACTAACAGGGTCAGCTACTCAGCTAATCTTCATAATTAAATACCGTTACTGTATAAGTAGATCTCATTGTGAAAGACCTCGTACTGGATAATTATGGGTAGAGCCAAAGAGTGTGAACTGTACAAGTTAACAATAACATTGATTAAATGAAAGAAGGGCTCCGGTGTATAGAGAGGACCTCACCGTTTAAGAAGTAACCATAGAAACGATGGAACCCACTATATCCATTTATATTTACTACTTTTATGTGTTTTTGATACCTAATATCAATACAATTTTTTCTAGGCATTTCACCTAGAAAAAAAAAAAAAAAAAATCGTGGTCGGGAAGGTTATAGTAGCAAAAGCCATTGGAATTCAAATTTTATACATTGGAAGAATCCGTTTTGTTATTAATAGACTAGGATACGGGAAGGGAATAACTGAAAGAAAGGAAATCAATTAGTTATTCATCAAAGTTTCATTTATTCAATGACCAGAATTAAACGAGGGTATATAGCTCGAAGACGTAGAACAAAAATTCGTTTATTTGCATCAACCTTTCGAGGGGCTCATTCAAGACTTACTCGTACTATTACTCAACAGAAAATAAGAGCTTTGGTTTCGGCTCATCGGGATAGAGGTAGACAAAAGAGAGATTTTCGTCGGTTGTGGATCACTCGGATAAATGCAGTAATTCGCGAGAATAAAGTATACTTCAGTTATAGTAAATTTATACACAATCTGTACAAGAGACAGTTACTTCTTAATCGTAAAATACTTGCACAAATAGCTATATTAAATAAGAGTTGTCTTTATATGATTTCCAATGAGATCATAAAATAAAGAGATTGGAAGGAATCCGTTGGAATAGTTTAAATGGAGTTCCCTGGAGAATGAACTCTGGGAAGGTAGAGTAGAAATTAGTATGATAAAATATGATAAAGTCATCAAAATGAAGAAAGACGTTAAATAAAAAATATTTATTCCTCTTCTCCCATTTTTTTTCTTACGACAGGACATTTCGATTTTACGATTTTTCGAACAAAAAAAAAAAAGTCAATCCGCATTTGAGTTTGGATTGGAATTTTATTTTGATTCAATTGAATTGAAGAGTCAACCTATTTTTTTCTGGTTCTAAGACCAGCAGCTCTAGCGGTTGACTCGCTTCTTTCAAATTGTTTCTCATTATTAAGAAAAGGTAACGGAGATAAAATACGAGCTTGTTTTATAGCAATAGTAATTAATCGTTGTTGTTTTAAGGTCAATCTATTCACCCGTCTAGATAATATTTTTCCTTGTTCGCTAATAAATCGACTAATTAAACTCATGTTTCTATAATCAATTCGATCCCCCGATTGGATCGGAGGCAAACGCCTACGAAAAGATCGCTTAGATTTAAGAAAGATTCGCTTGGATTTATCCATGGTTTGTTTATTCCTTATCCTGAAAATCCCAATCCTATTTCTTAATTCTATATCATCTTTGATCCGATCGAAATAGGATTTGGTTTGTTTATATTTATTTGTTTCTATTTAAATAAATTAAAAAATAAATTATATATATATATTGTTATATATAATATGTAATTTTTCATCTTCCTTGGAAGACTGACACACGAGCGATCGGTTCGATCTATTTCTTTATCTCCCCATGAATCGTATGTTTGTAACAACAGGGACAGAATTTTCTCAATTCCAATCGACTAGGCGTATTGTGTCGATTCTTTTGAGTAATATATCTGGAAATGCCCATTGATTCCTTATTAACACGATTTCGAACACAACTGGTACATTCCAAAATAACCGTTACTCGGACATCTTTACCCTTAGCCATGAACCTCCTTTGGTTTTTGATTCACTCAATTCTTTAATTTTCCGACCCGAAGCAAGGAAGAAGAAAGGACACAAAAATAGAAGCAGGTAACTCGAAATCAAATTATGAAATAAATATTTTGTTGCAATCAATATAGTAATAAGTAATATAATGATAATAAGTAATATAATGATTTCTAACTATATTTATAATTTTTAATTGCCGTCCAGTATTTCATTTTCAGTTAAGTATCTTGTATGATATTGTTGCCCCAACCACCGCATTTCCGTTCTATTATTAATTTAATTTGAGCCTGAGCCCGAGTTCATAGTTTCACTGAGGGTGAAACCGCTTTTTCTTTGTTTTTTTTTTTTTTTAGAAAGAATAAGTAAAAAAAGAAAAAAAGAAAAAACAAAGAAAAAAAGGAGGGAGGGGTAGGGATTAGTTACAGATATTTGATTGTATTTCTAATCTTCTTCCCCCTTCCCATATCAATAGCTAGAATGAAAAAAAGGGGAATATCAACGCATCCGGAAAAAAACGATTGATCTCTATCAATAAACCTGCTAAAGACCCGAACCATAGAGTACTTACTACCGGTGCCACGGAGAGATATGTTTTTAGATCTCGCATTTTAAAAACTCCTCTTTCTGTATTCGTTATTGTAATTTTATTGTAATTTGTAATACCTAATGGTAATACATATATGACCGTATGTGTATATGTAGTTAATGACTTACCACTTGTACGCGGAGTTCCTAATTCAAATTGAAATGTACAAAATAGATATTTATTTAAAGAAAAAAATACGTCCATTTCCGCCTTAAATTCCTAAAAAATATTAATTTTTTGTGGTAGATTTCATATTTATTTCATACTTTATATAAGTCTTTTACCATATTATATGTTTGTTATATGATATATGAGACCAAAAGGAAGAAGGAAGAAATGATAAGAGAGTTTGTGTATATCAATGTAGGAAATAAAGATGTGGAAAACAAGGCAGGGATTCTCTACAATGACACTGTAGACCAATTGAAAGGGATGTAGCGCAGTTTGGTAGCGCGTTTGTTTTGGGTACAAAATGTCACGGGTTCAAATCCTGTCATCCCTACCTATTACTTATCTTCTGAGCAGTAACGAGGGATCAATTGAGATCAATTAATAAAATACATAATTAAATAAATATTTAATTTTTATTTTTTATAGTATATATATGCAAGATAAATTGGGGTTACAAAATATTTATTGTGATAATAAAGCGCTCTTAGTTCAGTTCGGTAGAACGTGGGTCTCCAAAACCCGATGTCGTAGGTTCAAATCCTACAGGGCGTGATTCTGTGTTCTTGTTAATCGCGGGAGGTCAAAATTACACTAAAATAATTGAGCAGCAACCTAAATTTGACCTCCCGCGGATTAAAGGAAGTAGGAGGTCAATAAAAAACGAGATGTTAATTAATCAAAGATCCAACTGATCACCACGTCTGTATTGTAAATAGGCAGTTACGAATAATCCAGCCAAAGTAATAGGAATTAGACCTAAGACGATTCCAAATAGAAAAACT